AAAGATTTCTGCATATTCGAACAAACCGGTTGATAATCTCAGAATCCGAGGAATCAGCCCGAGTCGGTTTACTAATGGGATGTCCTATTGCATTACAAAATTTCATTTTTGACAACGATTCAACTAAAGGAAGAATTGGAACAATTGTATCAAGTTTATTTATGGTATTATCTATTATCAACGAATTTTCGAGCATTTGACTCCGTACCACTAAAGGGTTTAGACATACACTTGAAAGATAACCCAAAAGGGAGAGGGAATGCTTGGATAATGAATTTATATAGATCTTTTCCGGGCGAAACCCCACATCAAAATGACGTTGACATACATTGACAAAATAATATTTCCACTTTTTCATTGGAAAAGGCCTATCTTTTGAAGCCAGAATAGATTTTCCTTCATATCGAAAATAATGTATGAAAGAATCCTTAACCAAGCATAGGGTTGCTCGAAAATCGTTAGTAAAGCTTTCAGCAAAATCTTCTATTTTTTCATAGAAATATATTCGTTCAAAAAGGACTCGAAAAAATGTTGATTGTAAATGAAAGGATTGGTTACGAAGAAAGAAGAGAATAGATTCGTATTCATATACATGAAAATTATATAAAAACAAGAATAATCTTGGATTGTCCTTTGCAAAAATGGAAATAGATTTCTTTGAAATAATAAGACTGTTCAAATTCCAATACTCATGAAGAAAGAGTCGTAATAAATGTAAAGAGGAGGGATCTCTCACCCAGTAACGAAGTGTTTGAACCAATTTTTCTAGATGGATAGGGTAAGGTATTAGTACATCTGACACATAATTTAAATGTGGAAACTTACTCTCTAAAAAAGGAAATATTGAATGAAGTGATTGTAAATTATGAGATTTTACTATTTCTGACCTTTCTAAAAGGGATACTAATCGTCGGGAAAATGGAATTTCTACAATGACTGCAACCCCCCCCGATAGCATTTGAGAATGCAAATCTTTGTTGTACCTAAAAAGTGGATTTTGGTTTGAATCATTAACAGAAAAAATCAAATGATTCTGTTGATACGTTCGAGTAATTAAATGTTTTACAACTAATAAACTTGATTTAGATTTAATGTCATAACCCCTTTTTTCCAACAAACTGGATCTATTTAAACCACGATCACGAACAAATGTATAAATATACTCCCGAAAGATAAGTGGGTATAGGAAGTCATTTTTTCGAGACCGATCTAGTTCGAAATATCTTTTGTATTTCTCTATTTTCATTTGAAATTCAATTTAATTGAAGCAAAGATAGGAGATTTTGGGGGTTATTCAATAATACATAGTGCGATACAGTAAAAACAAAAAAGTATAATAAGAAAAGAATAGATACTTCAGAAATTGGCAAATTGATCAACGGATTCTCTATTTTCTCCTTGTTCCATCGAATCGATTTATGTTCATTATAGGATAAGAAGATGGTTAGAAATCCTTTATTTTTTCACGCCAATCGCTCTTTTGATTTTGGAAAAAAAGTTATTTATCAATATACTCTTTCTTCTACACATCTAATTCCCCTCACAGTGGAGAATGACAATATAGTTAGGATTTATTAAAAAAATGGAAAATCCATTCATGGAAAAGCCTTTCCGCGGGGGCACTAATCTCTTTTTAACGTCCAATTAGATCGGAAAATCGTTCAAATTAAGAACGGGAGCTCGTTGCTTTTTTGTTTCCCGATAATTAGAGCCATATAACTCTATCCATTTATTAACTCAGACCCACTTTAATAATAGAAATATTCTAATTTTTTTTTCGTTCTATGTTCCGTACCAAGAATTCAAACAAGGTTTGGAACCGATCCAAAAAAATTTAGCAGAATTCTCCATTAATACGACATGCTATTTTTTCCATTCATTCCTTTCAGCAGGATCAGTCGTGGTCTTACAAACTATACCAAGGTATGGACGAATTTTTTTCTTCATACAAATGCGTAAAAGACGTTAGCCGCACTTAAAAGCCGAGTACTCTACCATTGAGTTAGCAACCCCCCAAAAAATTACGTTATGTAGATATAATTATCATAAAAAAAATAGAATCATCATTAAAAAATTTAATAATAAATTAAATAAAAAAAAGAAAGATAAAGTCAAATTTATATGATTTACAAATTTCTTATGGATGAAATATATATGTATATCATATTTCTTAATATACTATAACTGGATTTGCTTTATTTTCTATATTTTATTTTATAAATTATTTGCTTGCTTTTATTTTCTAAATTTTCTATTTTATTCTTTATTATTATAAATTTTATATGTATTTATATATATATATTTATATATTATTTTATATATATTATATATATTTCAAAATTTTTATATTTTGTAAAAGATATAAAATATATATATAAAACTTAAAAAAACTGAAAGACTAAAATAAAGAGATAAATAGATCCGAAACTAAGATCTAATTGCCCAGATCGAATTATATTTATTTGATACACTGTTGTCAATATGAATGTAAATGTGTTGAGAAAAATATCTGCAATGAAGATTAGTTAAAATAAAAAACCAAAATTGCCTTTATTATGCTCTTACATAGAGACAGGGTTGTTCACAAAGACATATTTTTATATATAAAATTCGGGATGCTCTGGGACGGAAGGATTCGAACCTCCGAATAGCGGGACCAAAACCCGTTGCCTTACCACTTGGCTACGCCCCATTTATATTTTGATTCAACACAAATAAACACTACTATTGGTATTGGTTCTTCGTCAATTCACTGAATTTGTTGATCATAATATAGAATTCTATTAAGATATTGTATGAAAATATGATTTCTTCTATTCTTTTTTTAGTTAAGAATTGAAGGATTTTTGATTGGGTAAGTTTAAAGTTTTTGGTTTACCTTACTTCTTTTTTATTACTTGATACTTTATACTTTTAAAAAATATCAATTTTTATATCAATAATCTATTAATATCAATAACCTATTAATAACTCAATCAAAATGAAATTCTCTTCAAGAACAAAATGTTTGTTATGCTTAATATTTTTAGTTTGATTTGCATCGGTTCTACCCTTTATTCAAATTCAAGCAATTTTTTCTTTACAAAATTGCCCGAAGCCTACGCCTTTTTGAACCCGGTCGTGGATATTATGCCAATAATCCCTCTGTTCTTTTTTCTATTAGCTTTTGTTTGGCAAGCGGCTGTAAGTTTTCGATGAGATCTTTAATACTGTCCTCAAAAAATTTATAATTTATTCGATAAACAAAATTATAGTACTTAATAAGATATAAGATCGGATAAGTTTTTATAGTATAAGTTTATTGTATAGACATGAAAAATCTGGATTATCCCATTTCCCCATTCTGAGCTTTTTTCCATGTCATTGAAAAAAAACCTAGTCTAGTAGAGTACCCCGCAATATCGAATTGTGGGGATAAAAAAACTTGCAATGAAAGACTCCACTCTATATTCAAAATGAATTTAGAAAAATTCTTTGCTCTTTCTAAAAATTTCTAGAAACTGCTTTATTTCTTTGTGTCAAAATCTGATATAAAATATGATATATAGAGAATCTATTTTCTTTTTTTCCAAACCAAAAAAAGATCTTGGAGATTGTCTAATGCTTACTCTCAAACTCTTTGTTTATACAGTAGTGATATTTTTTGTTTCTCTCTTCATCTTCGGGTTTTTATCTAATGATCCAAGGCGTAATCCTGGACGTGAAGGTGAAGAATAAAACAAAAAGAAAAATAGGGCTTTTTCCTTGCTTAATTTTTCAATGTTCTTAGCATTTTAACTATTCTACATTTTGATCTCTAACTATAACTATTACTACATTTTTATCTTTAACTATTAACTAAATAAATAAAGCAAAAAGGTTTGATAAATTTAAAAGATAAAAAATACCAAATCATCAATGAAACCGGAAAGAGAGGGATTCGAACCCTCGGTACGAATAATTCGTACAACGGATTAGCAATCCGACGCTTTAGTCCACTCAGCCATCTCTCCCAATTTAAAATAATTACTATGTTAAAGTTAAATAAATAAAGCTTAAAAAAACAAAGCCTCCTTGCTATGTCTCTTTTTTTCTCTTTTTGTACTTTAAATATATAATATAATCAAATATATAATCCGAATAATCTTTAATTTTAATATATAATCTCAATAATCTAAATATCTATAACTATAAAAAAATATACACGATAATTTTGTTTTGAATAGATAATTATTGTGTAGTTTTTTTGTTTTATATAGTTTTATTTTTGTCCAAAAATGTTATTTTCACAACCTGGCCCGTGTCACGGGCCATTCTTGTTGAAAAAATTGTATTAGAAATTTTTTAGATAAATATTAGAATTAGATAAAATTGCTTATTTGATTCGAAAACAAAATACTTGGTATTGAAACAATCTGAAAGAGGACTATTTCCATTCCTATCCTATAGATCAAATGATATTAAAGTCAACGAGTCCTTTTTCCCTAATCTCGTTGGGTCCATGAAGAAATACAATATCAACGTTATACTTTTCATGATTCTTTTATGATCCTACCAGGATCATGTCCCGTCCTTTTACTCGACAAAAGATTCATTTCTATACAATAATCGCATCATAGCGGGTATAGTTTAGTGGTAAAAGTGTGATTCGTTCTATGATAATCCAAAAAGTTAAGGGATCTTCGGCATATAATATATCCCGATCAAAAACTTTATTTCTAAAAAGGATTAAATCCTTGACCTCTCAATAAGAATTTTGAGGAATAATATACATTCTCGTGATTTGTATCCAAAAGTCAATTAGAAATTGAAAAATTGGAATTGGATTATAAGATTACGAAACATAATTTTTGACTTTCAATTGAATAAGTATGAGTAAAGAATCTATGGATAAAGACAGAAAAGCTTATTTCTAATCGTAACTAAATCTTCAATTTTGGATTTGTTTTGTCTAATCGAGATTGAAGCAAAATTGAATATTAAACGATGACTTTGGTTTACTATAGACATCGACATCTTGT